TGTTAATAGATCAATAAGAGTATTGTTCCGATAGATAACTCTTCTATAGAGTTCATTAATATCCGAGCTCATTAGTTTACCCCCATCTATCTGAATGATCGGTCTCAACTCGGGAGGAAGAACAGGTAATAGACATAAAACCATCCATTCGGGTTCTATATTTGTTCGAATAAAATGCTTAGCTAATTCCATACGTCTAACCAAAAAATCCTTTCTTCTTCCAACTTTTCGATCTTCCCATTCATTACCCGCGGGTCCTTCCTCCCCTAATTCTTTCCATTCTACCAACGAATAATCTATAATAAGTCGCAAATCCAGATCGGCTAATTGTTCTCGGATAGCACCTGCTCCGGTAGAAATTTCTCGATTTCGAAATGTATCGAAGCCTTGGGTAGTAAAAAAAAGTGGGATGCTGTATTTCCAGGATTGGATTTCATATTCGAATGAACCCCGTAATCGTAAGAAAGTAGGTTTTTTAGCTATAGGCCTAGCAAAAGAAAAATTTGGATAGGATACTATAGGATCTCCCCCTTTCAAAATCGGACGTGAAAGTTTCTTCTCATCCGGCTCAAGTAGTTACATCAAATAAAGGAGTTCACACTTTGAAATTCTATAAAACCCCCAACTACTCTTTACTCAAGTTCTCACTTAAGACCAAACAACATTTCGTTGATTCTTTATTCTTTTTTATTTTCTGAGTTCTTTATTCACTATATCAATCACAACATAAAAAAAAAGAAATGTGAAATTTTTGAGTAGTCTATTTCCCTTCGAATTAAAAGGAGTACCTTGGAATTCATAAGGGATTTACTTGTCTTTGTATCGTTCCATTCGATCTTTTAGGTCCCTACTTCACCTCGACGGTTATGCCACCACGATGTCCTTAAAGCCTATATGCGATGGATAGACTCCTTTAACCATGACATATTTGCTTATTTGAACATAATTTAATTTCTTTCAGAAAGAAAAAGGAATGGTTAATTACACAAAAGAAATAAGTTTTTTTCACGAAGTACAACCATAAATTCCTATTTATTACTAAATCGACCATAGACCAATTCCCCTTTTATTTGGGATGGGAGTATTGACTACACCCAAAATTCTGAGCTTCATGTTACTCCTACCAAGCAAGCGACATGTCAGATCCGGGGCATCCCAATTCGATTGAATGGGATGACAGTTTCTCATTGTGAATCTGTAAAATCAAAATTTTGATCAAATCACACATCGCAATATACTAAGCCTTCTAATTCTTTAAGAGGTTTATCTAGAAGATTCGCGATATAACTAGGAAGACGTTTCAAATACCACACATGGGTTACTGGGCATGCCAGTTTAATATAGCCCATTTGATATCTTCGTATCCGAGAATCCACAAATTCGACTCCGCATTGTTCACAAAATTTCGAATCTTCTTTTTTATCTCCGATTACTCGATAATTTCCACAAGCACAAATCCCGCTTTTTATAGGCCCAAAAATTCTTTCACAAAATAATCCATCTTTTTCAGGTTTATTGGTTTTGTAATGAAAAGTATAGGGTTTTGTTACCTCTCCAACTATCTCGCCATTAGGTAGGGTTTTATTGGCCCAAGCACTTATTTGTTGAGGAGAAACTAATCCAATTCGGAGTTGTTGATGTTTATACCGATCGATCATAGAAGAAATTTTCTGATTTATTTTGATTTTGATTAAGCTTCCTTCCTATTAATCTGGAAGTTCTTCTCAGATACAAGGAAATGATTCAGTTCCAAAGCCAAAGATCGTAGTTCTCGAACGAGCAATCGAAAAGATTCTGGAGTATCTTCAGGTTTAGGTATTGTTCCTCCAATGATCGTAGTGCCAAGTACTTCTTGCCGAGCTCTAATATGATCAGATTTATAAGTAAGCATCTCTTGTAAAATATGAGCAACACCAAATCCCTCTAGAGCCCAAACCTCCATTTCTCCCACCCGTTGTCCACCTTGCTTGGCCCTTCCTCTAAGGGGTTGTTGTGTAACAAGTGCATAATGTCCGCTGGAACGTCCGTGTATTTTATCATCAACTTGATGAATTAATTTCAAGATATAAGGCTTTCCTATTATAACAGGTTGTTCAAAAGGATTTCCCGTTCTTCCATCAAATATTCTGCTTTTTCCCGGATACTCGGGTTCAAATACCCATGGACTCGCTGTTTGCTTACCGGCTTCATATAATTCAGAAAAGACTAGTTTTCTCGAAGCCTCTTGTTCATATCTCTCATCAAAAGGTACTATTCGATAATGTCTATCTAGCAACCCCCCCGCTAACCCGAGTGAGCACTCAAATATCTGTCCTACATTCATTCGTGAGGGGACTCCTAATGGATTGAAAACCATATCAACAGGTCTTCCATTTTGCAAATAAGGCATATCTTCTCTAGGCAAAATTTTGGAAACTATACCTTTATTTCCATGTCTTCCAGCTACCTTATCGCCTACTTTGATTTCACGTTTCTGTGAAATATATATACGAATCATTTC